ATGATTCTGTACTACAGTTCGGTGGAGGAACTTTAGGACACCCTTGGGGTAATGCGCCAGGTGCCGTAGCGAATCGAGTAGCTCTAGAAGCATGTGTACAAGCTCGTAATGAAGGACGTGATCTTGCTGTTGAGGGTAATGACATTATCCGTGAGGCTAGCAAATGGAGTCCTGAACTGGCTGCTGCTTGTGAGGTTTGGAAAGAAATCAGATTTAATTTTAAAGCAGTGGATACTTTGTAATTACCTTTTGTTGTCTTAGTTGAATTGCAATTAAACTCGGCCCAATCTTTTCCTAAAAGGATTGAGCCGAATACAAAGATTCTATTTTTTTTTTAAATACATACTTATCTAGAAATAGAAGATTTGAAATACAAAATCTAAGACTCAAATCTTTCTATTGTTGTCTTGGATCCACAATTAATCCTACGGATCCTTGGGATTGGTATATTCTTTTCTATCCTGCAGTTTCCCTGAATCAAGCCAAGTATCACAATTCTTTGCTACCCATCCTGTATATTGTCCTTTTCTTTCCATATTGGTGGAATATAGAACCTTAAATTATTACGTTCTTAGGCGAAATTTTACGAAAAAATGATTTCTAGGAGAGAACAAATATTTCTTTTTTTTTTTTTTCGATGCGAATTTGATACGACATAAGAAAAAGCGCCCCTTTTCATTGTATTTATAATGACAAGGGGCTCCCTCATATCATATTCATATATAGTGAAGTATTATTCCGGATTTCCAAAAAAGAGAATTTTTTTTCAATACTCACACCTATTACCTTTTTCTTATTAGTTAATAAATAATCCTAGCGATTGGGTTTCTATGTTTAGTCTGATAGGAAAGAAGATATTCAAATAAAGAATTTTGGATCGAATGACTATTCATCTATTGTATTTTCATGCAAATAGGGGGCAAGAAAACTCTATGGAAAGATGGTGGTTTAATTCGATGTTGTTTAAGAAGGAGTTAGAACGTAGGTGTGGGCTAAATAAATCAATGGACAGTCTTGGTCCTATTGAAAATACCAGTGAAATTGAAGATTCGAATAGACAAGATACAACTAAAAATATTCAGAGTTGGGGGGGTCGTGACGATTCTAGTTACAGTAAAGACATTCAGAATTTCATCCCCGATGACACTTTTTTGGTTAAGGATAGTAATGGAGACAGTTATTCCATATATTTTGATATTGAAAATCAAATTTTTGAGATTGACAACAATCATTCGTTTCTGAATGAACTAGAAAGTGGTTTTTATAGTTATCGGAATTCTAGTTATCTGCATAATGGATCTACGAGTGAAGATACCTACTATAATCGTTACATGTACGATACTCAATATAGTTGGAATAATCATATTAATAGTTGCATTGACAGTTATCTTCAGTCTCAAATCTGTATCGAGACTTCCCTGGTAAGTGATAGTGATAATTACAGTGATAGTTACATTTATAGGTTCATTTGTGGTGAAAGTAGAAACAATGGTGAAAGGGAGGGTTCGGGAACCCACGCGCAAGGTAGTGATTTAACTATAACAGAAACAGAAAGTTCTAATGATATCGATGTAACTCAAAAATATAGGCATTTGTGGGTTCAATGCGAAAATTGTTATGGATTAAATTATAAGAAATTTTTGAAATCAAAAATGAATATTTGTGAACAATGTGGATATCATTTGAAAATGAGTAGTTCAGATAGAATAGAACTTTCGATCGATCCGGGTACTTGGCATCCTAGGGACGAAGACATGGTCTCTCTAGATCCCATTGAATTTCATTCCGAGGAAGAACCTTATAAGGATCGTATTGATTCTTATCAAAGAAAGACAGGATTAACAGAGGCTGTTCAAACAGGCATAGGCCAACTAAACGGCATTCCCGTAGCAGTTGGGGTCATGGATTTTCAGTTTATGGGGGGTAGTATGGGATCCGTAGTCGGGGAAAAAATCACCCGTTTGATTGAATACGCTACCAATAAATTTCTACCTCTTATTATAGTGTGTGCTTCCGGGGGGGCGCGCATGCAAGAAGGAAGTTTGAGCTTGATGCAAATGGCTAAAATATCGTCTGCTTTATATGATTATCAATCAAATAAAAAGTTATTTTATGTATCAATCCTTACATCTCCTACTACGGGTGGGGTGACGGCTAGTTTTGGTATGTTGGGTGATATCATTATTGCCGAACCCAATGCTTACATTGCGTTTGCGGGTAAAAGAGTAATTGAACAAACATTGAATAAAACAGTACCCGAAGGTTCGCAAGCGGCTGAATATTTATTCCAGAAGGGATTATTCGACCTAATCGTACCACGTAATCTTTTAAAAAATGTTCTGAATGAGTTATTTAAGCTCCACGCTTTCTTTCCTTTGAATAAAAATTAAATCAAAACCAACTAGAGCACTAAGTTCAATTATTTGTAGCAAACGAGTAGTTAGTTTATTCGGAATTAAAGGAAATAGGAATTTTCTTTGGTGACATAAGATCTAATTGTAGAAAGAATCAAAAGCTGTGGATAACCCCTTTTTACCTATATTTCTGATTACTAATCAAGAAGTCTCTATCAAAAAAAAAGAGTGAATTCTTCCTTTCGTGAAATTAGGCAAACAAAACGAATTTCTTCTTCTCATCTTACGTATATAATTCAAATATAAAAAATAGAAAGTTTTGTATTTTTCTCTATTTCCCGAAAATCGTATTTAGTTAAAAATACCTCCGGGTTCGGATTCGTTAGAATCTTTCGATAATCTGTAAGAAACTCTTTCTTTAGTAAAAAGAATAAAAGATCAAGAAATCAAGAAAAATAATAAAGTTGATTATCATACATATCTTTCATGTAGAAAGATGAATAAGTTCATTTATTTAGTTCTACATTTCTTGCACTTATTCTATATCCTCACTTAGATATAGATACTTAGATCTATACTAAGAATTGAATTAATAATTCAATAATAATGAAAATTATTAATTATAATTATTATAAGATATCTTTATTTATATTTAAAAATTTAATTAGAAATTTATAAATTATAAATAATAATAACAGGTACAAATCGAGGTACCCATTCTATGACAACTTTCAACCTTCCCTCTATTTTTGTGCCTTTAGTAGGCCTAGTATTTCCGGCAATTGCAATGGCTTCTTTATCTCTTCATGTTCAAAAAAACAAGATTGTTTAGACCGATGGACCCCATCTCTTCTATTTTTTTTTTTCAAAACTTAGACTTGCATCATAACTAATACAGATATCTAGTTCGTGAAATATGATATAACATGTGATTTCTGCCGAACATAAGGGAAAGGGCTCTTATACCTGCGGAAACATAATACATAATATATGGGTAAATGAATTCTAGCTGTTTTCAAATCGACCAGACCAGGATCGCTAGATGGCTGAAATCAAAAGTCCTCAGATCTATATGTATAGTGGGATCATATTCATATGAAGGGTATGTTATTATTTTAGTTTAGATTAGATCTAAGCAATTTGATGAATTACTCCTTACTCCTAAAGGTTCACATCAAACTAGTGCTAGTTGATGAGAGTTACTTCGCAAACAAAAAGGATAAAGTCAAAATAATTTTAGGTATTCTCTCAATTCCAATAAAATACAATCGGATCAAGTATGAGTTGGCGATCAGAACATATATGGATAGAACTTATAACGGAGTCTCGAAAAATAAGTAATTTCTGCTGGGCCTTTATCCTTTTTTTAGGTTCATTAGGATTCTTATTGGTTGGAACTTCCAGCTATCTTGGTAGAAATTTGATATCTTTTTTTCCGTCTCAGCAAATCATTTTTTTTCCACAAGGTATCGTGATGTCTTTCTACGGAATCGCGGGTCTCTTTATTAGTTCCTATTTGTGGTGCACAATTTCCTGGAATGTAGGCAGCGGTTATGATCGATTCGATAGAAAGGAAGGCATAGTGTGCATTTTTCGTTGGGGATTTCCTGGAAAAAATCGTCGCATATTCCTTCGATTCCTTATAAAAGATATTCAGTCCATTAGAATAGAAGTTAAAGAGGGTATTTATGCCCGTCGTGTCCTTTATATGGACATCCGAGGCCAGGGGGCCATTCCCTTAACTCGTACTGATGAGAATTTGACTCCACGAGAAATTGAACAAAAAGCTGCTGAATTGGCCTATTTCTTGCGTGTACCAATTGAAGTATTTTGAAAAAAAAAAATGGGAAATGGGTGCTTTGAGGGAAAAATAGAAGAATCCTATTTTTTTCTATAACATAACCTAAGTGAAGTTTCATCAATCATAAGGGTCGTTCGAGCCAAAGCGGGTGGAACAACTACAAAACGAAATTCTTTTTTTTTTTTTGTCAATCGATGTTTCATTTTCTCCTTTCTTTTGGGTTCCTTAATGACCAACACAAAAATAACAATTCGATTTCTTAATAATGATAACTAGCCAATTTCTGTCTTGTTTTGCTACTTTGAGTATCGCAATATCTTTCCCTCAATTATTCTACTATTCCTGTCTGTGGGCAATCAGTGAATTTTTTTTTTTCGAAATATTGGATATTGTGATAGAAAAGGGATTCTTTCGTCTCAAAATTTGACTAATATTTATTACTTAAAGGGGTTCTTTGGGTCATTCATTGAAAGGAGACAGTTGTTTCGAATTTGCCCAATTGAGATATCGGGAAACAATATTTTTTTAGTATTTCTTCATTCGAAATGGATTATTAGTCGATTTCTCCAGCCTTTCGAGATTCAAAGACTAACCACAAAATCACAAATAAAATAGATTCATAGGTTCCATACCTTGTATAGAACTCATGCGTGAAAGAAAGATTCGATCGCATAGAGTCGACGAATGAGGTGGGTTGATTAACAATTCACAGATGAAAAATGGCAAAAAATAAAGCATTCACTCCTCTTGTATCTATAGTATTTTTGCCTTGGTGGCTTTCTCTCTCATTTAAAAAAAGTCTGGAATCCTGGGTTACTAATTGGTGGAATGCTGGGCAATCCGAAATTTTTTTGAATGATATTCAAGAAAGGGGTATTCTAGAAAAATTCATAGAATTAGAGGAACTCCTCGTCTTGGACGAAATGATCGAAAAATACTCGGAGACACGTCTACACAAGCTTCCTCTAGGAATCCAAAAAGAAACGATCCAATTAATCAAGATACACAACGAGGATCGTATCCATACGATTTTTCACTTCTCGATAAATATAATCTGTTTTGTTATTCTAAGCGGTTATTCTATTTTGGGTAATGAAGAACTTGTAATTCTTAACTCTTGGGCCCAGGAATTCCTATATAACCTAAGCGACACAGTCAAAGCTTTTTCTATTCTTTTATTAACCGATTTATGTATCGGATTCCACTCACCCCACGCTTGGGAATTAATGATTGGTTCTGTCTACAAAGATTTTGGATTTGTTCAGAATGATCAAATTATATCGGGTCTTGTTTCCACCTTTCCAGTCATTCTTGATACAGTTTTTAAATATTGGATTTTCCGTTATTTAAATCGTCTATCTCCGTCACTTGTAGTTATTTATCATTCAATGAATGACTGATAAAAGATCCACTCATATTAATCTAATCAAATTAGAGGGTTTGTTACTTTGTAGTTGTACATAAACAAAGCGTTGAAAATTTATGCTTTCCATTTTTAACCATCTGCAGGATTCATCCTATATTATCCCAGTAAAATTATTATTCCAGTAACTAACAGAATCGTGGATAGGGAACTATACTAGCGACTTACCCCACCTATTGTAGAAATTTTGGGATCAACGATTGGACCATGGAAACTAGAAATACTTTTTCTTGGATAAAGGAACAGATTACTCGATCTATTTCCGTATCGCTCATGATATATATCATAACTCGAACGACCATTTCAAATGCATATCCCATTTTTGCACAGCGGGGTTATGAAAATCCACGAGAAGCGACCGGGCGTATTGTATGTGCCAATTGTCATTTAGCTAATAAGCCCGTGGATATTGAGGTACCGCAAGCGGTACTTCCTGATACTGTATTTGAAGCAGTTGTTCGAATTCCTTATGATATGCAACTGAAACAAGTTCTTGCTAATGGTAAAAAAGGGGGTTTGAATGTAGGGGCTGTTCTTATTTTACCGGAAGGTTTTGAATTAGCTCCCCCCGATCGTATTTCTCCCGAGATGAAAGAAAAGATAGGCAATTTGTCTTTTCAGAGCTATCGCCCTAATAAAAAAAATATTCTTGTGATAGGCCCTGTCCCCGGTCAGAAATATAGTGAAATCACCTTTCCTATTCTTTCCCCCGACCCCGCTACTAAGAAAGATGTTCACTTCTTAAAATATCCTATATACGTAGGCGGGAACAGGGGAAGGGGGCAGATTTATCCCGACGGGAGCAAGAGTAACAATACAGTTTATAATGCTACAGCAGCAGGTATAGTAAGCAAAATCATACGAAAAGAAAAGAAGGGGGGATATGAAATAACCATAACAGATCCGGATGGACGTCAAGTGGTTGATATTATTCCCCCAGGACCAGAACTTCTTGTTTCAGAGGGTGAATCCGTGAAATTTGATCAACCATTAACGAGTAATCCTAATGTGGGCGGATTTGGTCAGGGGGATGCGGAAATAGTACTTCAAGATCCATTACGTGTCCAAGGCCTTTTGTTCTTCTTGGCATCTGTTATTTTGGCACAAGTCTTTTTGGTTCTTAAAAAGAAACAGTTCGAGAAGGTTCAATTGGCCGAAATGAATTTCTAGACTTGCGCGGATTTGTTGACATCAAGTTTGTAAAAAGAACCAAATTCTTTTTGGCAATTTCCCTTTCTACGAGATGCTGCGAATTCCTTGTACCGCATTGCTAGTAATAGTATGTAGATTTTGAAGAAGACTATTTGATTTTCCACCCTTTCTTTGTTTTTTATCCAAATTGGGGTGATGCGGCTATGTTACTATTGCCAGATTTCAATGTGATAAAATGTATCAATAGTTTTCTATTCTAAATAGAATCCAATTTCATTAGATACTAGACAGAGGTAATCGGATAATAGAACGGATAAATGCGAGAAACAAAGAATTATAGAAGGTATTATTCGTCTTCCCAGTCTTCGGCACAAGAAGGGGAATTTGCTACACCCCTTTCTTGTGCTGAAAGAGCAATGATTCTTGATCCTCTTTTTCAAGGATTCCTAGTCTTTTTTCCAGATTTGTCAGAACCTTTTAGATTTATTACGAAACATTCTAACTATAAGAAGTAGTGGACAAATACAAATTACAAATAAAAAAACAAGAGGGGAATTCATTAAATAGAACTTATTGAATGAACTTATAAAAAATTTGAATTTTGATGAGATACTAAAAAAAAGAGTCAAAATTCAAATCAAATAAATAGAGGAAAGTTCTATTAGTATAGAAAGTATTTACCTGATATCTAATCTACAAAAATATAGATTATATCATCCAAGAAATTGAGCGATTTCTTATTCCTTCTTTCTTCTAACTTTGAAATGAAA